TTGGAACGGTTGTCTCGAACTGCTTCATAGCATTATCGATTAGAAATGCATTTTCTAGCATTTGACTCCGCACCACCAAAGTATTTAGTCGCCCCCTGGAAAGATAGCCCAGAAAGTTGATATAATCTTTGTATAAGTGGTTTATATGAATCCTTCCGGGTTGAGACCACACGTGAAAATGCCATTGCCATAAATTGACAAGGTAATATTTCCATTTATTCATCAGAAGAGGCATATCTTTTGAAGCCAGAACGGATTTTCCTTGATATCTAACATAATGCATGATAGGATGCTTGAACAGCCATAAGTTGTCCTGAAAATCATTAACAAAGACTTGGACAAGATCTTCTACTTTTCCATAAAAAGAAATTCGCTCAAAAAGGAGTCCTGAAGATGTTGATCGTAAATGAGAAGATTGGTTACGGAGAAAAAAGAAGATTGATTCATATTCATATACATGAGAATTATATAGGAACAAGAAAAATCTTGGATTGCTTGTTGAAAAAATGGAATTTGATTTCTTTGGAGTAATAAGACTATTCCAGTTAAAATACTCATGAAGAAAGAATCGCAATAAATGTAAAGAGGAGGCATCTTTTACCCAATAGCGAAAGGCTCGAACCAAGATTTCCGGGCGAATGGGGTAGGGTATTAGTACATCTAAGACATAGTGTAAATGTGAGAAATTGTTCTCGAAAAAAGGAAATATTGAATGAATTGATTGGAAATTATGAGATTTCGCCATTTCTTTTTCTTTCCCTTCTAAGAAAGCTACTAATCGTAGGGAAAATGGAATTTCCACAATGACTGAAAATCCCTCCGATATCATTTGCGAATAAAATTGATTGTTGTGTCCAATAAATTGATTTGGATTCGAATCCTTAGCATAAATACTCAAATGAATCCGTTGATACGTCCGACTAATTAAACGTTTCACACTGAGTGAACTAGATTTATTGTCATAACCCCCATTTTCCAACGGAATCGTCGATCTATTTAAACCGTGATCATGAGCAAGTGTATAAATATACTCTCGAAAAAGAAGTGGGTATAGGAAGTTGTGTTGCTGAGATCTATCTAGTTCTAAATGGATTTGATATTCTTTCATTTGAAATTAGATTGCAACAAAAGGTAAGGTATTTATTGGATTATCAAATGATACATTGGGTTATCAAATGATACATAGTGCGATACAGTCAAAACAAAGTATTGTAGTAAAGAAAAAAATGGATACCTTGGAAACGGGTAAACTCATTACCGGATTCTCGATTTTATCATTTTTGAATTGGTTTATGTTTGTTATAGTATAAATAGGTGGTTAGAAATCCTTTATTTTTGCAATCCAACCGCTCTTTTGATTTTGGAAAACAAAATATCTTTATCAATATACTGCTTCTTCTACACATTCATCTCCAACCCATAATAGGGACAAACTCATAGTTAGGACTCATTAAAAAAATAGCTAATCGACTCGCGGAAAACCCCTTCCCCGCATTAGGAACTAATATCTTTTTAACGTTTAATTAGATCGGGGAATTATTCAAATTCAATTCAGAAGAGAAGCTCGTTCCTTTTTATTTCCCGAGAATTGGAACCATAAGGCTCTATCCATTTATTCACTCGACCCAACTTTGAATTCCATTTTTTGTTCTGCGCCAACAACTCAAACCCTATTTTGAAGCCATTGAATCAGAATAAAGTATTCTCCAAATTTTCCATTGATACGACATGCTGGTTTTTCCATTCATTCCTTTCAGGATCAGTCGTGGTCTTACAAACTCTCCCGATGGTATGGACGAATCCTTTGTTTCATATAAATGTGTAAAAGATGCTAGCCGCACTTAAAAGCCGAGTACTCTACCGTTGAGTTAGCAACCCGAATAATTCGAATGGGTGGATACAATCGGAATAAAAAAGAAATAAAAGAAAAGAAATGAAATTGCACAACGGAATCAAAATATTAAATTAGCAAGAAATCGACTAACAAAATTTAGAATCGATTGGGAACATAAAAAAAAGACTTCTTGTATAACAGTGAATCCAGCGAACCCATTACTTTAATTTTGAATGAAGTAAAGAAAAAAACCAAACCTCTGTTACGGAGATAAATAGGTACGGAGATAAATGGATCTGTTTATCCTTATCCACGATCGAATTATAGTTGTTCGATACGCTGTTGTCAATATGACGGTGAATGTTGAATATTAATGTTAAGAAAAGAATCTAAAAAAAGAATGAATTTATTAATTTAATTAAAATAAAAAAAATTATAAAATGAAATAAATAAATAATATAGAAAAGAAATAATTTAGAAATGCTTTTGAAAAAAAAAAAAGAAATCTCGGGTTGACATTGATTCAATCAATCAATATAAGTAAAATAAACAAGTTGAATATAAGTAAAATAAACAAGTTGAATCCCTTGTTTTGTGATTTGTTAATAGATTTACAACGACAAACTATAAAAAGCCCGGTTTCGATTGCGAGTAATGTAAATTTTCGATTTCTCGACCCAATTAGTTCGTTGTATTCATTTGATCTTTTTTATATGCATCTTATATCAATAAAATTCTAGCAATAAAATTGATTTTTGTTCTTCTGCTTATTTTTTTTGTCCTTATACTTCCAGAACATTATACTTTATGGGAGCAATATTAAATAGGGATAAAAAATAGGTATGAATAGAACAAAAAAGGGGGGAGTAGTAAAGAAAAAGTTATACAAAACTATATAGGAGTCATCCACACCCTCTTTTTTTATTCTATATCCTCGATGCAATTTCGTTTAATTAAGATGAAGTTCCTTAAAAATCCCAGCCTTCTTTGAAATATCATGAACCGTTCCTGTAGGTTGAGCGCCCTTGTCAAGGAAATCTAAAATAGCAGGAAGATTTAAATGGGTTTGATTATTTATCGGATCATAAAAACCCACTTTCCGAAGATCTCTTCCCTCTCTTCGGGATCGAGCATCGATTGCAACGATTCGATAAACAGCTCATTGGGATAGATGTAGATGAACAATACCCCCCCTAGAAACGTATAAGAAGTTTTCTCCTCGTACGGCTCGAGAAAAAATGATTAGAAATTGTGTGATTTAAGTCCTTCTTTTTCGAAAATTCGAAAAAAAAGCATTCGTACTCTCATAACTCAAGTTGGATAACTTTTAAATAGCCCAAAAGAAAATCTTTAGGGATTTCTTTTTTTGAGTGGTCTCTAACCCCCTTTTTTGTTTGTCTCGTTTCGAATCGATTTTTTGATTCTTAATTCCCATTCTGATCTAATTGTTGAGACAATTGAAAACGGTATTTCCTTGTTCCAGGATCCTTTTTATCTTTGCCTTGAATCATTGGGTTTAGACATTACTTCGGTGATCTTTCGTTTTCAAAAATGGCGGCAACACACCCCTTTTTGCGATTTTTTTCTATCAAAGAATCATACGAACAATTGATTCCTGCATGATACACTTTTCATCGAAAGAGTTTTACCAATTCCAACAAATTGTCGTTTTGGATTTCAAAATTGTTCGAATCAGATTCTTTCAATTTATATATCGAAAATATACTTACGAAGTTTGTTACAACTTATTGATTGGTATTAACCCTAGATCCTTGCCCCTGCGAAATGAACAAATACTTTCTACTCAAGCTCCATCATGTCCTATTTACACTACACCCCAACAAAAAACGAGAATTCTAGTAGAACAGAACAAAGTATGTCGAGCCAAGAGCCCATTCATTTCTAGATAATCTACAATCTAAAATGGCGGATGAAAAAAAAATCCACAGCGGATCGTGTCCTTCAAGTCGCACGTTGCTTTCTACCACATCGTTTCAAACGAAGTTTTACCATAACATTTTTTCGAGTTTTGAACCGGTATGTAATTGATTCAATTATGGAATCATGAATAGTCATTGCTTCGGTCAATACCCAGTCCTTTTTCCTTCGATATGAAAGGAATAGTTAGTTAATTTATGAGGAAGAAGCCTCAGTAAGAATTGAATTTCACCCTCTATTTTAATTTTATTGTTTTCATTTTATTGCATGAATGCTTCTTTTTATTTCTAAATAAAACAAAAAAGAACACGAATAAAAATAAAAAAAATAAAGTAAAAAGGAAATATAGAGGATGAAGATATATGAATGGACCCCGTCTCAATTATTAATTATGATTAAATACATTTCCAATTATTAATTAGAGCCAAACATCAAATACCTCCAGCTCAAAGAAAATTAATCCATATGAAACTCGATTGATTATGAGATCTTACATCGCTCACGAACTCGTATGGACCCCACTCCCAATTCATTCTGGGGGATGATTAATCATAAATAAAAATAGGATCCTATTTGATACGGGATGCTAGACTCTTTTGTATAGATAAAAAGCCAAAAGGGTCCAGATTACGTCATTCTTTACTATAATTGTTCTTTTACCCTAAACCGGTCTTAGAAACTTAATTCCATTGATTGAATTCAAACAGTACACGAATACCCTCTTGTTTAGATTTCAAGAAATGAAATAAAAAATTGGGGCTGTCTTATTAAAAAAAATATATAAGAAAGATAGAGGTTTTCGCATTTCGATTTAGAATGTATCCTTGCAAATTCACGGAGGTCGGGTATGTAGGGATTTTTTAAGCCACTCACTTACATATCAAAGTGAAAGGGAGGGGGAGGGCCCATCCGACTTTTTTTGAATTCAAACTCTTGTGATCTATGTTGCCATCTTACTTGGATCACAAATGGATTCCATTTTATTTTCGTATTATTTGAACTCGATTCAATTTATGAAAAAACATCTTATTCAGAGAAGAGTTTTGAAAATTCGAAACAAGAAGTCCATTTTATCAAAAATTAGACTCTTAAAAAAATTATACTCTGAAAGAGAGGTTGCTCAAAAAAGTAATTTGGAGTCTGATATTCGGATATATATAAGAGGTCGCTCTGGGACGGAAGGATTCGAACCTCCGAATAGCGGGACCAAAACCCGTTGCCTTACCGCTTGGCCACGCCCCATTTTAATTTCTTTTCTATTCGATACTAATAAACACTAATATTGGTTGTTCGTCAATTCCCGGCCAAATCTCTATGGAATAAATTAGATTCTTTTTTTTAAGTTTGACACAAGTAGATGCAGAATTAAACTCCATTTATTGATCATTACATAGAATTCAATTAAGATATTGTATGAAAGTATGATTTCTTGTATTCTCTTGTGAGAATTCAAGGATTTTTGTTTTGATTGGTTCGGTTCAAAGAAGTATTTTTTTGTCTACCTTACTTTCTTTTCGTCATTTTTAGCTTATATCAATAACATATTTTTAACTCAATCAAAATACAATTATCTCCAAGAACAAAATGTTTGTTATGCTTAATACCTTTAGTTTGATCTATATCTTTCTTAATTCTGCCCTTTATTCGAGTAGTTTTTTATTCGGCAAATTACCCGAGGCGTACGCTTTTTTGAATCCAATTGTAGATGTTATGCCAGTAATACCTCTTTTCTTTTTTCTCTTAGCCTTTGTTTGGCAAGCTGCTGTAAGTTTTCGATAAGATCTTTAATAGTGTCCGAGAAAAATTCATGATTTATTCAAGCTCGAGAAAAAAAAAAAAATTCTAACAATTGATAAGACCAGATGAGTCTTCCAATTTGAATGAACCCTCAAGTAAAACAGTAAAATTCTTGGGCAGACACGATAAATTTCGATTTCCCCATTTCATGGTTCTTACCTTTTTTTTTCACTGAAAGACCCTATTAGAGTCCGCCACAATATCGAAATCGAAGTCGAATTGTGTTAATTTCGAAAAATAAAAACTCTTTTGTATTTCTATCAATTTGAAAAACCGTTTCATTTCTTGGTGTCAAAATAGGATATGTAGTATAAAAATAGAGAATCTATTCTCTTTTTCCCCCCAAAAAAAAATTGGAGATTGTGTAATGCTTACTCTCAAACTCTTTGTTTACACCGTAGTTATATTCTTTGTTTCTCTCTTCATCTTCGGGTTCCTATCTAATGACCCAGGGCGTAATCCTGGACGTGAAGACTAAAAAATAAGAAATTTTTCTTTACTTTATTCTTATAAATGTTTTTAGGATTTGATTTTATCTATTCTACATCTTTAACTAGTCAAATAAAAAAAAGCAAAAGGGTTCGCTAAATTCGAATTTGAAAGATACCCAGTCAGCGACGGAAACGGAAAGAGAGGGATTCGAACCCTCGGTACGAATAGCTCGTACAACGGATTAGCAATCCGACGCTTTAATCCACTCAGCCATCTCTCCTAATTGAAAAAAAAAAAAAAATAATAATAATTACTATGTTACATTACACAAAAGATAATGCTTGAAAAAAAGGCCCTTCTTTACTTTAACTTTATTATATAGCTTATATATTTTTTATTGTATTTTGTATTGTATTATACAGATGGATACAACTTTTATCAGCAATTCCATTTTTTATTTCTATAAAATGAAAAATGAAAATAAAGAATGGCCTCGAAAGAGATATCTCGAATCAAAATAGAAAAAAATAAAGAATATCTCTTTACAAAATTACAAAAGGCTTTTTTTTATTTTCACGGCCTGGTCTGGTCAGTACCCAGCCGGGCCCTTTTTTTGTTCCAATGAACCATACCGCCAAATCATAGAAAAATGATTTAGATGGAATCAAAGTGTCATTTCTTATTCTTTATTATTCTTTTGTTTCTTCTTCTTTTTTTTTATTTAATTTACTTTTACTGGATACTCGAAAAAAGGGAAAAACAGAACGATGTATTTTTTTTTGCACAATGCATTTTATGTTATGGCTGAAATTGTTTTGTCGAGCCGTATCTGTCAAAACCCCTTCAAGAACCAAATTTTTTATTTTATTTAGTTATTCAATTTCGTTTTTTATTTTTAAACAAAATAAGTCCTCTTTTCCTAATTTCATTAGGACTCCTAACAAACACGTCAATACTCTAAGCTCTAATTTGCATTTCATGATTTTTTTTTATTTCTGTCCTATATTGATTACGTCCGATTCCCTTGTTCGACAAAAGTCTCATTTCTATACAATAATCGTATTGTAGCGGGTATAGTTTAGTGGTAAAAGTGCGATTCGTTCTATTAATCCCCTTAATAGTTAAGGGGTTCTTCAGTTTCATTCATATTCTGATCAAAAACTTTATTTCTTAAAAGGATTTCATTTGAATCCTTTACCTCTAAATGAAAGATTCGAGGAAGAATATCCATTCTCGTGATTTGTATCCAAGGGTCAATTAGAAATTTCAAATTTGGATTATGAAATTACGAAACATAATTTTTGTGAATTTGGAATTAGATCAATCTTTCCAATTGAATAAGTATAAGTAAGGGATCCATGGATAAAGATAGAAAAGTCTATTTCCAATCGTAACTAAATCTTCAATTTTTGTTTTGCATAGGGTAGATTGAAGCAAAATAGCTATTAAACGATAACTTTGGTTTACTAGAGACATCGCCATATTCATATCCTATTTTT